AAGACTCCAGAAGATATTGATCGTAAATAAGAAGACTGTTTACGAAGAAAAAGGAATATATATTCGCATTCATATACATAAAAATTATGTAGGAACCAAAAGAATCTTTTCTTTCTTTTTGAAAAGACGTAAATGGATTTTTTTGAAGTAATGAAACTATTCAAATTATGATATTCGTGGAAAATCAATCGCAATAAATGCAAAGAAGGAACATCTTTGATCCAGCATTGAAGTATTTGAACCAAGATTTCCATATGGATAGGGTAGGGTATTAGTAGATCCGACACATAATTTAAATGTGATAATTTATCCTCTAAAAAGGGAAATATTGAATGAATAGATCGTAAATTCTGAGATTTTGGTATTCTTTTTTCTTCAAGGGAGGATACTAATCGCGACGAGAATGAAATTTCCAGAATGACTCCAAAACCTTCTGATACCATTTGAGAATAAAAATGATAAGAAAAAGAATTCTTGTGCAGCGAAAATCCATTTTGGTTAGAATCATTCACCGAAGAAATCAAATATTTCTGTTGATACATTCGAGTAATTAAACGTTTCACAAGTACCAAACTAGATTTATTGTCATAACCGATAATTTCCACAGGTTCATAAAAAATCAAACTATTGAAGCTATGATAATGAGCAAGTGAGTAAATATACTCCTGAAGGAGTAGCGGATATAGGAAGTTTTGTTGCCAAAATCTCTCTTTTTTCAATCTAAATATCCTTGTAATTCTGCTATTTAAATAAATTTCTACTTTAACCAAAAAAGAGAGGCATTTCTTGTGTTATGAAATGATACATAGTGCAATATGGTCATAACGGCGTATGTATGTATGTTGTATATAGTCTATTTTTTATAGTCTATTTTTTCTCTTATAGTAAAATACTCTTTATAAGAAATATAGTAGAACTTCTAACTAGAATAAATTAGAATAATAGAATAAGAATATTATTCTTCTAATTATTCTAAGAGATAATTCTAATAATATAGTCTAGTCTTATTATATACTATGCACTGTCTATACTTTTACTTTATATTTTTTCTATTTTAAATAATCTAAAATAAGATAGACTTTTTATACTTTTTAAACTTTTATTTTATACTGTACTGTGATTAAAAATCATAAGAATAATCTAAGAAGTAAAAAATTATAAAATTATAGAAAAGTAAGAACAAAGAAAGAATATATACCCCGGAGACAAAGAGCCCAATCTACAAATCTTTTTCTTTTCCCTTTCTATCTAATTATCTAATTTTATTTTCCTTGTTAACTAGTTAATATAACTAGGAAGATAGGAATAATAATAAAAGAAAGAAAATAACAATAAGAAAAAAGGTTAAAAATCTTTTATTTTTGCAACCCAATCACTCTTTTGACTTTGGAAATAATAATTTTTTATCACTATACGCTTTCTTCTACACATCCGTCTCCAATCCACAATAAAGAATAATTAGGATTAATAAAAAAAAGAATCAATGGTCTCACAAGAGACCCTTTTTCCACATCAGGCACTAAGATATTTTTAACGTATAATTAGTAATTTGATCGGGTAATCATTCAAATTAAGAAGGGAAGCTCGTTGCTTTTTTGTCTTACTCGAATTGGAGCCATAAGGCTCTATCCATTTATTCACTAGACCCAAAAGACTTTACTGAACTTTAAAAATGTTCTAAAAAAAAAATTCTTGTTCTATTTATATTATGAGTACTAGAATTTTTCTATTTTTTTCTATTATTCTATTAATATTCTTTTTTTTTCTATTTTTCTATTCTTTTTACGACATGCTCTTTTTTCCATTCATTACCTTTCAGGATCAGTCGCGGTCTTATAAACTATACCAATAGTCTAGACGAATTTCTTCATCCAAATGTGTAAAAGATCATAGTCGCAATTAAAAGCCGAGTACTCTACCATTGAGTTAGCAACCCGGATCAATATGAAGTGTAGATACGATCGAAATAAAAAAAAAATTTAGCAACTCATCCATTTTACTAAAATGAAGGAAAGAGCCAATAGGGAATGGGGATAAAAAGATCTATTTATATAGTTATATAGATCAAATTATATTTGTTTGATACGCCATTGTCAATATGAATGGACTTTTTAGAAAACAAAATTCAAGAAATTCTATGGAAATTTGTGTTGGATTAGCACAACATAAAGAATCAAACTTTGAGTGGAAAAAAAGAAGGAATAATAAAAAGGTATAGATAGAAAAATAGCGGCTTTCTTTAATCAAAAAAAGAAAGAAGAAAGATACAATACAAATACAAGAAGAAAGATTACCCCCCTTGTTGGGGGGTTCCACAAAAATAAGAAAAAAGAAAAAGAAGAATAAAATAAGTATGAATAGAACAAGAAAAAAAGAGACTTTGAATTTTGAATAAAGAATTAAACAAAGATAGGTACTATTTATCCTATACTTTTTTTATTCATGATTCTTGTTTTTCTTTTCTTTTTTTATCAAAAGAAATTTGAAATTCTTTAAAGAATTCTGTCTTCCTTAAAATATCATAAACAGTTTCTGTGGGTTGAGCACCTTTTTCAAGAAAATATAAGATAGCAGGAACATTTGAATAAGTTTGATTCTTTATCGGATCATAAAAACCCACTTTTCGAAGATCTCTTCCTTCTCTTCGGGATCGAACATCAATTGCAACGATTCGATAGATGGCTCATTGGGATAGATGTAGATAAAAGATGCCCCCCCTAGAAACGTATAGGAAGTTTTCTCCTCATACGGCTCAAGAAAAAATGATTTGAATTTCTATAATTTCTATTTCTATCTATATAGATAGAAATAGAAAGAGAAATGGATCTAATCTATAAAGAATTAGACTGAAATTTTATCCTTTTTTTTCCTTCTTTACAGAAAAAGAAATTTCATTTATACTCCTAACTCAAGTTGGGTATTTTTAAAAGAGTTCAAAAGGAAATCCTTAAATTTTCTTGAGCTGTCTCTAACCTCTTTTTTTGTCTATTTTCAGATCTATCTTTTTTTACTCATTCTGATCCAAATTGTTGAGACAAGTTAAAAAAGTGTTTCCTTGTTCCGGAATTTGTTGTCTTTGCTTTGTGCTTTTTGAAATCATTAGGTTTAGACATTACTTCGGTGATCTTTACTCCTTTTCAAAAAGGCAGCAACATACCTTTTGTTTTTTGTTCTTTCTATGGAAAAGGGAAAAATCATTTTATTCCTTTGTGATACACTCTTGATCGAAACAGTTTGAAAATTTCGACAAATTTGGTTTTTTTTTCATTTCAAACTTGTTCAATTTTGAACTTCTCCATTTATCTATATTTAGATATTGATGATATATTTACAAAGTTGATCTAACTTATTGATTGTCACTAACCCTAGATTATTACCCCGATAAAAGAATCAATTATTTTTGCTCGAGCTCCATCATATGCTATACCTTATATATACCATTAGTATATACCATTTATACCATTAGTATCTTTTAGTATCTTTATTTAGCAACCCAAAACAAATTCAATCAGGTTCCTAGCAGAACAAATCATGTCGAGACAAGAGCATCTTCATTTGTATAGAAGATGGTGGATGTCAGAATCCACAGCCAATCATGTCCTTCAAGTCGCACGTTGCTTTCTACCACATCGTTTCAAACGAAGTTTTACCATAACATCCCTATAATTTTCTTTTAATTTGGAACCATATGCAATTGATTCAATATGGAATCATGAATAGTCATTGGTTGAACCGATACATAAGAATCTACACTTATAGATTTATAGATTAAGTCTATACCCGGAAAGACCCGGAAAGTATTTCACTGAAAATTACCCTCATATTTTCTCATATGAATAATATCACATAAAAAAACAAATCAGTTTTAAGCAAATTTATTTACATCTTCAACAAATCTTTCAGGATTGTCCATCATAAATTCTTTTTCTTAAAATAAAAAAGATTCTAAACCTAAAAAAATCCTTTGGATTTACTTTCATTCAGATGAAAAAAAAATTCCCATGAATGGATAAAAGTTTTTATTTAACTAAATATTTCAATTCTAGTCAATTAGAGAATAATAAGATAATCTGAAATATTAAGATATTCTTAATAAGAAAAATATACAAATAGACAATATAGATTCTTATGTAAGAATTAGGTATTTATGTATGAATATATTATAATATAAATATATCCTAATATATTATATATTCATATTTTCTCATTTTTTTCTTTAGATTTATGAAATATGATTTTCTGATTTGAATATTATGATTTACTTTTTTTTTTTACCATCTCCAATTGAATCCGATTTTCATTTAATTTAAAACAGAGAGATAGTTTGAGAATAAAGTTTCTTTTTTTTTTTCATTATTAGAAAGTATAAAAAGTCTCGTGTAAGGTAAGATCAAAGATAAAATAAGAATTCGAGGATTCCGATCTTTTCGCATCCATATCCATCATAAAAAAAAGAATTGTTGAATTCAATTTTCAATTTCAATCAAGAAGAATTTTTCGTTTCTGATGCGAACGATCTGGGACGGAAGGATTCGAACCTCCGAGTAACGGGACCAAAACCCGTTGCCTTACCGCTTGGCCACGCCCCATTTATTTTTGGTTGGTCTAAGAAAAACTAAGAGAAATATTTGTTATTCGTCAATAACCAACCTAAAGAAATATAGGACATGTTGCCGCTAGGATTCAAAAGAATAGATATAGAATCAAAAAGATTAATTGATCATTACTTAGAATTCAATTAAGATATTCTATGAAAATAGAATTACTTGTATTCTTATTTGATTGGATAATGTAAGGAAGGATTCTTGATTGGGGAGAAGTCAAATAAAAATAAGAATTTCTTTCTTTTATCTGCCTTTTTTATTTTCAATTTTCCCTCAGAAAAACAACTCAATCCAATCTGATAATTTCTTCTTCAATTTAATTTGAATCTTTAACTTTAAGAACAAGAAAAGAATCTTTGTTATGCTTAATATCTTTTATTTAATTTGTATCTGTCTTAATTCTACCCTTTATTCGAGTAGTTTTTTCTTCGCCAAATTACCCGAGGCTTATGCCTTTTTTAATCCAATCATAGACGTTATGCCAATTATCCCTTTACTCTTTTTTCTCTTAGCCTTTGTTTGGCAAGCTGCTGTAAGTTTCCGATAAAAATTGAATCTCTAATCTCTATTCAATTCATAATTTATTTGATAAAAAAAAATGAGATTTTCTTCTGAAAATCAATAAGATCATAAATAAGATTCAGATAAGTCTGGACATTAGGAACCCTCGATTCAAAAAGTCTGGTATTTTATATTGAATTTTAATTTGAATATTGAATAAGGGAAGGGGCGATGATCTTTATCTTTTCTTTAAAAAACTAATCAGCTTATTTCTTTTGTTCTAACCTTTCCTTTAGAAGATCCCATATCCCATAAAATTACTTAATTATAGATATGAATATGGCAAGAAATTTTTGGTAACAAAAAATACGAATCTTATTACATTAGAAAAAATTCGTGAAAATAAATTTCAAAAAAAAAAAACTTCTTTTTTTTTTCATCTTTAGAGCGATAGTATGTGTCGTAAAATAGGTGATCTATTTCCTTAAAAAAAATGATCTTATCTTATCTTGGAGATTTGTAATGCTTACTCTTAAACTATTCGTTTACACAGTAGTAATATTCTTTGTTTCTCTATTCATCTTCGGATTCTTATCTAACGATCCGGGGCGTAATCCTGGGCGTGAAGAATAAAAATAATAAAAAAATAGATGAGATTCATTTTTACTTTTTCCTTTCTTTTTTCATAGGTAAATATATAAAGAAAAGAAATTGAATAGATGTTAGATAAAGATAAAAGATTCATAAATAAAGAATAATCAAAAATTATTCCAATTAGAAATTCTCAAGTGATCGGGGGGGTCGGAGAGAGAGGGATTCGAACCCTCGATACGAATAATTCGTACAACGGATTAGCAATCCGACGCTTTAGTCCACTCAGCCATCTCTCCTCATTCCAAATTGGAAATTTATCATGTGATTTAACACATGAAGTCAAGATTGATAACAATTTTGATTTTATTTCAATGATTCAAAAAATATTTCTCGAATAGAAATAATACCTTACTTCTTTTATTTTGTACAAAACAAAAACTTCATTTCCCCGGCCTGGTTAAGTATAAGTACTGGCCGGGCCAGTACTTCTTTTGTTCCGACAAATAAAAATTTTTATTGAAACGAGAAGAATAATTTTCATTGCCATTCCTAATTATTATAAATTAGATAAGATTCTAATAGATAGATTATCTTATACATTATTAAATTCATTATTCAATTATTTAAAAAAATTATTCAATTATTTAAAAAAAAATTATCTATTATCTATATCTAACTATATCTAAATTAAGAATTAATAGAATGAATATATTCTATTTTCATTTTATATTATATCTATTTACTTATTTACTAATTGAATTTACTAATTGAATCTTAGAGATTCTATTTCTATTCTCAGTATATTTAGTATATTCTAGTAAATTAGAGTCTAAATTAGAAGATTTAATCTTTATAGCTTTATAGTAAAAATAGTAAAAAAGAGTAAAAGTGTTCTAGTACTCTTATCTAGTACTCTTACTAGTATATAGTATATACTAATATAGTACTAATATTGTACTAATGTACTAAGGTTTTTCGTCTTTATTCTTTTTTTTTTTCAAGTTTTCCCGCGGTGGAACAAAATACGTGTTAATGCTGAAATTTTCATGATTCTGATGCTATCTTGACTACATATAATTACTTTGTTAGACAAAAGGCCCATTTATATCCAATAATAAATATGTAGCGGGTATAGTTTAGTGGTAAAAGTGTGATTCGTTCTATTAACAACTTCAATAGTTAAGGGGTCTTTCCTTTTTTTTTTTCATATTTCATATTCCGATCAAAAACTTTATTTCTTAAAAAGATTGAATACTTTATCCCTCAATAGCACATTTGAGGAAAAAATATACATTATCACGATTTCTATCCAAAAGACAATCATAATTTTCATAAAAAAAATTGTATTATGGAGTCGAGAAGCATAATTTTTTTGATTGGTTCGATTCTTCCAATTAAATGAGTATGAATAAAAGATCTATGGATAATAGTACAAAACTTTCAATCGTAACTAAATCTTCAATTTTTGCGCTTAAAAAGGGGAGATTGAAGCCAAAATAGCTATAAAATGATGGTTTTGATTTACTAGAACCCTCGACTTTTTATTTGAGCTCGGTAGAAACAAAATTATTTTCCTTAGGATCCCACGAGTAGAAAAGAAATAGGGAACGAAGTAACTAGACTAGAAAGATTTGATAAAATCCCCTCTTCTATAGGGATCATCTAAAAAGCAAGTAGCTTTAGATGCATTCGTAAAAAAAGCTGACATAGATGTTATGGATCTCATTTTTTCTCTGATGGGAATACATAGATCTTCCATAAAGGAGCCGAATGAAACCAAAATCTCACGTTCGGTTTTGAA